GGTTTCCATTACTTTGATAAATGGATTCTATATCAAACTATAGCTATTACATTAAAGAACAAAAGAAACTAATAGAAGTCGAAGACGCGGAATGGTAGTGAATAGCGAGAAAGATTCTTCTGGTTTTCTTGTTCCTGAAAATATTCTATCTATCTCCTAGACGCCGTAGAGAATTGAGAATTTTCATGTCTTTCAATTCTCGTACTCGTAATTGGAAAGTTACGGAAGGAGATCCATCATTTTGCAATGAAAACAACATAAAAAACTCTGGACAATTTTGAAATCAGGCCAAGCGTCTTAATACATATGCAAAAAAATTCATTATTGGCCCACCATTGATTAGAAGATTTAACTTGTATGAATCGCTATTGGTTTGATACGAATAATGGCAGTCGTTTCAGTATGTTAAGGATACAGATGTATCCACAATTCATTTAGAGTTACTTAAATAGCCTATTTCTTATACCATATCTCTATCCCGTGAAATTCTCGAGCCGAAAGATGGATGCATATGCTGTGTTTCAGTTTGCTAAATGATATCAATTAAATGGTGTATCAATTCCATAAATTGGATATAGCAATAAAAAAATCAGCAAAATTCTTTTATTTTAGATAGAAGAAAAGTTTCTTCTATCTAAAATAAAAGAATGTACCCTTCTATCCAAATCCAATTTGCATCGATAAAATAAATCTAAATTCCAGTAGTAGATGAATAATTGCAAATTTGTGTGTGTACGAGATTAGAATAACTTCAAAATAACTGACATAATTTTTTATTTTTCCTGATCAGAAAAATACATGAAAAAGAAAGGAGGTAGAAAAATTTTTGGATTTATGGTTAAAGAAGAAAAAGAAGAAAACAGGGGTTCTGTTGAATTTCAAGTATTCAGTTTCACCAATAAGATACGGAGACTTGCTTCACATTTGGAATTACACAAAAAAGATTTTTCATCGGAAAGAGGTCTACGAAGACTTTTGGGAAAACGTCAACGTTTGCTGGCTTATTTGGCAAAGAAAAATAGAGTACGTTATAAGAAATTAATCAGTCAGTTGGATATTCGAGAGCAGTAATTTCATCGTTCTAATTTTTTTTCTTATTTTATTAGTAGTCTTATAGTAGTCTTAGATTTTTCATTTTGATGAGCCTCGTTTTGAGGAATTCATGGAATAATCCATTTTCATGGAATAATGAATTAAGGAAGAAAGCATATGAGTCTACCACTTACAAGAAAAGATCTCATGATAGTCAATATGGGTCCTCAGCACCCATCAATGCATGGTGTTCTTCGACTGATCGTTACTCTCGATGGTGAAGATGTTATTGATTGTGAACCCATATTAGGCTATTTACACAGAGGAATGGAAAAAATCGCGGAAAACCGAACTATGGCAGGAGATAGGAGAATTCCTTAAGAAAGAAAAAAGAATAAGAAAACGGATACATAACATAAAAAAAAGAATAAATAAGATGATATCCGCCCTCCACCTACATATTTAATTTCTTCTCCTATACAAAAACTAGCAAGACCTACTCCATTGGTAATTCCATCAATTACACCCTTGTCAAAAAACTGCGTCAGTTCGGTTAATCCTCTTATACCCAAGGTAAAGAACCTAGTATAGAAAATATCTATATAACCGCGATTATATGACCAACTATATATCTTTTTTTTTAGTTGATGGAAAAAATACTTTTTCGGACCCCCTTTTACAAAGGAATTTATTAAATCCAAATTCTGAAAAAAAGAATAAGCGGATCCATAGAAGGTATATGCTATGAATAGACCAAAAATTGCTAGACTTACAGAAGAAATTGCATTGGTGATAAATTCATATGAATTTATGGAAGAGTTAGAACTCTCTTGGAAAAGGTTTATTGAGGGAGTTAGCCACTTTGATAATATGGTTAATCCCCCTATTCCATTATCAAAATGGATTCCTATAGATCCAATGAACAAAGTACAAAGCAGTAATATAAGAAGAGGAAATAGCATAGTATTTCCCGTTTCATGAGGATAGACAAGAGTGTTTTTAGCCCCCAATGAAATACTAAAGGATCCTATCCTATTTCTTGTATTACTAGGAATTTTGGATATATTTTGTGAAAAAAAAGAAACTCCACTCTTGGTTGTTGATAAAACAAAATCTCTATTTATTCTGTTGGGTATCCTTTTTCCCCATAAAGATATTGAATATAACGAATCCTCTTTAGTGCTGCTATAATTTTGAAAATGAACACGCAAGTACCCATCAAAAGTAAGTAAATATATCCGAAACATATAAAACGCAGTTAATCCTGCAGTAAAAGAAGCAATTATTCCAAAAAAGGGTGAATACAACCAACTATTACTAAGGATTTCATCTTTGGACCAGAAGCAAGCAAGAGGGGGAATACCGCAAAGAGAAAGGGTACCCCATAAAAAACTAGTTCTTGTAATTGGAACGTATTTTCTTAAACCGCCCATAAGAACCATATTTTGACTTTTATCTGGTGAATATCCAACAAGAGGTTCCATTGAATGAATAACAGATCCGGATCCCAAGAACAATAAAGCTTTCGAATAAGCATGAGTAATCAAATGGAATAAAGCAGCTTGATAAGAACCTATACCTAGAGCTAACATCATATAACCTAATTGAGACATTGTAGAATAGGCTAAACTTCTTTTAATATCTTTCTGAGCAAGAGCTAAAGTAGCTCCTAAGAAGAGTGTTATTGTACCTACTAAAGAAATAAAACTCATTATCAATGGTAGGGATATGAAAATAGGAAGAAGTCGAGCTAGAAGAAAAATCCCTGCAGCAACCATAGTTGCTGCGTGTATAAGAGCCGAAATGGGAGTGGGTCCTTCCATAGCATCGGGTAACCATACGTGAAGAGGGAATTGTGCGGATTTTGCAACTGCACCAAGGAATAAAAAAAAAGCACACAAAGTAGTAAGTAAGGAATTAATCCCATTATTAGGAATCCAGTTATTAGCTATTTTGAACAAATCCCGAAACTCTAAACTACCCGTTATCCAAAAAAACCCTAAAATCCCTAATAACAGACCAAAATCCCCTACACGATTAGTTACAAAAGCTTTTTGACAAGCACTCGCTGCAATTGGTCGTGTAAACCAAAAGCCTATCAATAAATAGGAACACATTCCCACAAGCTCCCAAAAAAAATAAATTTGTATCAAATTGGAACTAGTAACCAATCCCAACATGGAAGTATTGAAGAAACTTATATAAAGAAAAAATCTCAAATATCCTTCATCGTGAGACATATAATCGTCACTATAAATAAGAACCAGAATTCCTACAGTAGTAATTAGTATTAACATAATAGAAGTAAGCGGGTCAATTAAGTATCCAAATTCTAAGGAAAAATCGTTATTGACGGTCCAAGACCATAGATATTGATAGATAGAACTTCCATTTATTTGTTGAATAGACAGGTGAACTGAGAATACCAGAGCTATGCTTAAAAGTAAAACGCTAGGAAAAGCCCATATGCGACGAAGATTTTTTGTTGCTGTCGGAATAAGAATAAGTCCAAACCCCATTGGCATAATAACTGGAAGTGGGAGAAGAGGGATTACCCACGCATATTGATATGTATGTTCCATAAGAAAAGAAATTGCAATTTTTACTTGAAATTTATATTTCAATTTTTCTATAAAATATAAAATAAAATTGTTTCCGATTCACCAAACTAATTGTTCTCTATTTCTGAAAGAATAAAAAAATACTAGAATTCTTAATTTTTCAAAAATTTTCTCATTGAAACAATCAAAAAATAAGAATAGGTTTTGTTGGTTAAAGTCAAAAAGTTAATGAAATAACTTCGTTACCTAGTTATTACCTAAAGAAGGACTTTTATTAAAATACAAAAAAAAGATTGAATCATTTTACTTTAATATTTTTTTGTATTAAAATGAAGCAGCTCCCTTGTTTCGTAACTCAAATTGATTGGAATTCAATTCTGGAATTAATTAACTATTTGATTGAATTTTCCCTTCCTTTTATCCTCCCGTCTTATATGGGGGATAGGCCCCCATACCTTATATCTGTATATGGAGAGTATACTTGAAATATAAATTGATTTAAATAGAAAACCTTTGTATATATTCTATATTATTAAAACAAAGTCTAAAAAAAATATATAATATGTTAAAAAACTCTTGTCTTATACCCATTAGACAAAATGAAGTAAAAAAGAATTCAGAATTTCAATATCTTTTAGTATCTAAGTATAAATACTAAGAAAAAGAAGAAAGATGGATTGATTTGCGGCAATAGATGTCTTTCACATACAACTAGAAAAAAGTAACTTTCCTTTTTGAATATGGCAGTTCCAAAAAAACGTACTTCGATGTCAAAAAAGCGTATTCGTAAAAATCTTTGGAAGAAAAAAACTTATTTTTCCATAGTACAATCTTATTCTTTAGCAAAATCAAGATCATTTTCGAGCGGCACCGAGCATTCAAAACCAAAGGGTTTTTCTGGGCAACAAACAAATAATAGGGTTTTGGGATAATATGAATTGACCTATCCCAAAAAAAATTCCAATTATTTAATATGAATAATTAGGATTAATTAGGATTAATTAATGAATGTACTTTTATGTGTCGAATTCCTCGATACAATATTCTTAGAACAAACCTCTCTGATATATAAAAAAAGGGTTTTTGGTATACTGTGACCTAAATATTCTTTTCCTATCAATGCACTTTTCATAATAGAATCCGTATAATAAATAAAAAAGAGGGGATTCTATTATGAAAAGTAGAGTATTCCTGCAATAAGACTTACAACTTCTACCTATCTTATCCTAAATTAACAAAAAAATTAGTTCTATATTGCAACTGAGAAAAAATTGTTCCAACTCTTTCAAACTTTGTTTCTATTGGGCAAAGCAAGAATTTTTTTGTTAAAAAATTCGCAACGATACTACCAAACGAAGTCTATTTTAATGAAGATTCTAATGTCCCTAAATTCTAGGGACTCTCCCAATCTCGACGATTCGCGAGAAAAAAACTTAATATTCTTTTAAGTTACCCATTCTTTCAAGTTAGCCGCCATGGTGAAATTGGTAGACACGCTGCTCTTAGGAAGCAGTGCTCAAGCATCTCGGTTCGAGTCCGAGTGGCGGCATTGTAGAAAAAGAATACAATAGATTATAAAATAAAATGGATTCAATTTGAAATTTCCTATTTTGTAATGGGACCTTCTCCTTATGCTATTTGCAACTTTAGAACATATACTAACGCATATCTCTTTCTCAACAATTTCAATTGTGATTATGATTCATTTGATAAGCTTATTTGTTCGTGAACTTGGGGGATTACGCGATTCGTCAGAAAAAGGAATGATAGCTACTTTTTTCTCTATAACAGGATTCTTAGTTTCTCGTTGGGTTTCTTCGGGACATTTTCCATTAAGTAATTTATATGAGTCATTGATCTTCCTTTCATGGGCTCTATATATTCTTCATATGATTTCTAAGATACAAAACTCGAAAAATGATTTAAGCACAATAACTACGCCAAGTACTATTTTAACGCAAGGCTTTGCCACGTCGGGTCTTTTAACTGAAATGCATCAATCCGCAATACTAGTACCTGCTCTACAATCTCAATGGTTAATGATGCATGTCAGTATGATGTTACTAAGCTATGCGACTCTTTTGTGCGGATCCTTATTATCCGCCGCTTTTCTAACCATTAGATTTCGAAAGAATTTCGATTTCTTTTCTAAAAAGAAAAAAAAGGTTTTATTTAAAACATTTTTCTTTAGTGAGATTGAACATTTCTATGCAAAAAGAAGCTCTTTAAAAAACACCCTTTTTCCTTCATTTCCAAATTATTACAAATATCAATTAACTGATCGTTTGGATTCTTGGAGTTATCGTGTCATTAGTCTAGGGTTTATCTTTTTAACCATAGGTATTCTTTGTGGGGCAGTATGGGCTAATGAGGCGTGGGGGTCCTATTGGAATTGGGACCCTAAGGAAACTTGGGCATTTATTACTTGGACCATATTCGCAATTTATTTACATAGTAGAACAAATCAAAAAGGGAAGGGTACAAATTCAGCACTTGTAGCTTCCGTAGGATTTCTTATAATTTGGATCTGTTATTTTGGTATCAATCTATTAGGAATAGGTTTACATAGTTATGGTTCATTTACATTACCCATCTAAATGATTACATAACATAAAACCTTCATGAAATGGAAAAAACTTCCATTTTTTTGTTTGATTTGAGAACCCCTTGAACGCCTTCTCAAAGGGTTCTCAAAAATTCGAGATAGATCTAATTAGGCTTTTTTATTTTTTTCTGCATTTTGTGGTTTTCCACTATGAAATATAGAGCTAGACTAGTAAAAGAAAAAAATCCTATTTAGGATAATAATTGGATAACAGAGCCTCTACTCTGTCAACGGATAACGAGAGAACAAAATCTGGATAAATACCAATTCCTATTACCGGTAAAAAGATACAGATTAAAAGAAAGAGTTCTCGCGGTCCAGAATCCACAAAATTCGCGGTTGGAACATGAAATAGCTTGTATCCATAAAACATCTGTCGTAACATAGATAATAAAAAAATCGGAGTTAATATCATTCCAATTGCCATTACAAAAGTAATTAGCATTTTTGGCATTAACAAAAATTTTGGACTAGTAATTAGTCCAAAAAAGACTACTAATTCTGCAACAAAACCACTCATTCCTGGTAAGGCAAGAGAAGCCATTGAAAAGCTACTAAACAAGGTAAAAATTTTCGGCATTGGGATGGATATCCCCCCTAGTTCTTCAAGATAAACAAGACGCATTCTATCACAAGTCGTTCCCGCCAAGAAAAAAAGCGTAGCACCAATAAATCCATGGGATAATATTTGTAAAATAGCTCCGTTGAGTCCAATGTTGGTTATGGACCCAATTCCTATAATTATGAAACCCATGTGAGATACGGAGGAGTAGGCTATTCTTTTTTTGAAATTTCGTTGACCAAGAGAAGTTGAAGCTGCATAGATTATTTGCACCGCTCCTATTATTACTAACCAAGGGGAAAATAGATAATGAGCATGAGGTAACAATTCCATATTGATCCGAATCAATCCGTATGCTCCCATCTTTAATAGGATTCCTGCTAAAAGCATACATGTACTGTAATGCGCTTCCCCATGGGTATCTGGTAACCACGTATGTAAGGGTATAATCGGCAATTTGACAGCATAAGCAATAAGGAAGCCCAAATATAATAGTATTTCCAATGTTGCAGGGTATGATTGATTAATTAATCTTTCCAAATCTAATCTTGGTTCGTTGGAACCATATAAGCCCATACCTAGAACTCCGATTAAGAAAAAAAGGGAACCGCCCGCAGTATACAAAATAAACTTTGTAGCTGAATACAGACGCCTCTTTCCCCCCCACATGGATAAAAGTAAGTAAACAGGAATTAACTCTAACTCCCACATGATAAAAAAAAGTAAAAGGTCTCGCGAAGAAAATAATCCTATTTGACCGCTATACATTGCTAGCATCAGGAAATAGAATAATCGGGAATTCCGGGTAACCGGCCAAGCTGCTAAAGTAGCTAAAGTAGTCATAAATCCTGTCAATAAAATAGATCCTAATGAAAGTCCATCGATTCCCAATCTCCAGTGGAAATCGAAGACATCTATCCATTTATAATCCTCCTTTAATTGGATTAAGGCATCCTCCAATTGGAAATGATAACAGAATGCATAAGTCATTAGAAGGAATTCTAATAAACAAATAGATATAGTATACCACCTAACGATTTTGTTTCCCCTATGAGGTAAAAAGAAAATTAATGAACCTGCAAATATCGGCAAAACAACAAGTACTGTTAACCAAGGAAAATAACTCATGATAAAGTGATAAAGACAAGATACGTTTTGACCAGAAAAGCCCGTGCTCGATTATTTAGAGCACAGGCTTCTTCGGTAAAGAGGAATCAGACGATTCAAGTGTAATTTTTTGTAACGTATCAATAAGATAAAGCCATGCTGCGGGTTGTTTCGGGGCCTAAATAAACGCGGACACTCAAAAAATCTGTTGGGCAGGCGGATTCGCATCTCTTACAACCCACACAATCTTCGGTTCTCGGCGCAGAAGCGATTTGCTTAGCTTTACATCCATCCCAGGGTATCATTTCTAATACATCCGTTGGACAAGCTCGTACACATTGAGTGCATCCTATACATGTATCGTAAATTTTTACGGAATGTGACATTGGGTCTATAAAATTTCCTTTTCAACACAAAAATTTTCAATCTGGTAAAAATGAAATTAGTACTATATGAGTCATATGTTTTGTTGACACCAGATGAAGCAATGGTTTATCCAAACTTCAAGAAATAATGAAATACGTTTCTTAATCTGTTTGTGAGAAAGCATGAAAAGAGCCAAGAGACTTGAATTTAGGGTTTCAACAATCATAATTATACTAATTGTAAATAAGAATTCGAATTAGCCAATAAAAGGGCTACCGTCTTTTCAATATAAATTATTGCAATATTCAAATTGCAATATCAATGAATTGCAAAAATTCAACTAAGTAAAAATGAATACTATGGAATAACCTACTCAAAAAATAGATATTCTCAAATAATAAATAGTATTCATGTTAATATTTCATATTATTATATGTGTCCCTTTGTTTAGAAGATTCTATGTCTAATTATTCAAAAAATTGGATTGATTGATACGAGTGGATTTCCTGTTACGATGGATGGAAGAAAGAATGGATAGTCCAATAGCGGCTTCAGCAGCCGCAAGGGCTATAACAAAAATAGCGAAAATGTCTCCTTTTAATTGACGGCTATCAAATAGATCGGAAAATGTTACGAGATTTAGATTAATTGCATTCAGTATAAGTTCAAGACATATTAGAGCTCTAACCATGTTTCGGCTTGTGATCAATCCATAGATACCAATAGAAAATAAATAAACACTCAAAAAAAGTACATGCTCAAACATCATTAAGTAACTCCTTATCAATCTCGATTCATTTCAATATGAGGACAAGAATTGAACCGATTGAATTAATTAGAATAGAACAATTACACAACAAAAGAGAAAAGAAGGTATTTGTTGGCAGTAGATGGGTTTTACTAAATCAAAATTGTGGTTCTTTAGTGATTTATTTTAGATTTGAAATTCTTATAATTTTCACTAATTCTAAGTATTTTTTATTGTCGAGCCATAGTAATTGCACCTATTAAAGAAACTAGAAGAATTATGGAAATGAGTTCAAACGGAAGATAAAAATCGGTTGCTAAATGAATCCCAATTTGTTGAACGTTATTTATGAGACCCTGTTCTACTATTTGGTTTGATCTTGTAGTCCAAAGAATTCCATACCATGACGTATCTGGGATAGTAGTCATTAGTGAAAAAGGAATAGTTATACAAACGAGTAAAGTGAACCCATCTCCAATAGTCCAAAAATTCTTATCTTTAGACCATTCTGAGCCATTTACGAACATTACGGCAAATATGATCAAGATATTTACGGCTCCCACATAAATAAGAAGTTGTGCCACAGCTATAAAATAGGAATTCAATAAAATATAGAATAAGGATATACAAACAAGGACTAATCCCAGGGAAAAGGCAGAATAAATTGGGTTGGTAAGTAATACCACCCCCAGACCCCCTAGTAGAAGAACAAACCCAAAAAATAGCACAAGAATTTCATGTATTGGTCCTGGTAAATCCATTATGGATAAGAAGATATTTATAGTATAAAATTTTTCATGAACTGACTAAAACTAAAAGATTCAAGGAAGAAAAAAGGGATTAGGATATTTTTTTGTATATGGTATATAAGTTCTTTCTATAGTTAGAAATCATATCACGAAAATCTACCCCCATTTAAAATCAGGAATAATTTGCAATAAAGAGTAGGTATTCGTTTTTCTTTCTAGTTAGTAAAGAACTTTTGGATTCTAACAAAAAAATTCTAGTAATCAGTAATCGTTCTTGAATTCCAAGATTTTTCTTCGTCTATTTTACTTTGCGTCGAATTCCTAATTGTTTGAATTGTGTAATCTCCCATTATGGAAATTGGTAACCGACCCAAAGCAATTTGATTGTAATTCAATTCATGGCGATCATAAGTAGAAAGTTCATATTCTTCAGTCATTGATAAACAGCTTGTCGGACAGTACTCAACACAATTACCACAAAATATACAAACTCCGAAATCAATACTATAATTAAGCAATTGTTTCCTTTTAATATCCTTTTCAAATCTCCAATCCACAAGGGGTAGATCTATGGGGCATACGCGAACACATACTTCACAAGCAATACATTTATCAAATTCAAAGTGGATTCGTCCTCGGAAACGCTCTGATGTAATTGATTTTTCATAAGGGTAGTGAATCGTTATAGGTAAACGATTTGTATGGGATAAGGTAATTAGGAAACTTTGACCAATGTACCTTGCTGCACGTATTGTTTGTTGACCATAACTCATGAACCCAGTTACCATAGGGAACATATTCTAAATATCTATGAAAAAGGTATGTTTCTTTCTCTTGTTTGAGAGAACCTTTGTGTTGAAAATATTCTTACTGTTATTCTATTATCTTATTTTATAGTGAAACAAGTTGGGAAGAAGTTGTTAATAAGAGATTGCCCAGGGAAATAGGTAAAAGAAATTTCCATCCAAGATTTAATAACTGATCCATTCTCATCCTGGGTAAAGTCCATCTTATTGTGATAGAAATGAAGAGAAATAAATAAGCTTTAGTTAATGTAATAAGGATACCCATTGTCATTTCCAAAATTCCAACCATTTTATTCATTTTGAAAAATCCAAAAAAGGATATATAGGGAATAGAAAAATTCCACCCGCCTAAGTAGAGAACTGTTACAAATAAAGAGGAAACTAATAAATTTAAGTAAGAAACAAGATAAAATAAACCATATTTGATACCGGAATATTCGGTTTGATAACCTGCTACTAATTCTTCCTCCGCTTCAGGTAAATCAAAGGGTAATCTTTCACATTCTGCTAAAGAAGAAATTAAAAAAACCAGAAAACCTATAGGCTGACGCCAAAGATTCCATCCTAAAAAACCATATTTTGACTGTGCTTCAACTATATCAACTGTACTTGAACTGTTGGATAATCATAGTCGACGATAACATCACAGTTCCCGCCGCTATTCCAAAACCGTACATGAAACTTTAGTTTCATACGGCTCCTCTATGATCAGAAAAAAGGAAAGTGCCGTTCCATTTCGGTATTATCTCCCTGGGCGTAGATAGAATTAGGTAAGATAAAATCGATTGGAAAGTCCTAAATTAGACCAAAGGAATTCCGTCTGCTAGAATAATAAAAAACGCTTCCGAATTGATCTCATCCTTTATCATATAATGACAATTTTTCTTTGTTCAGTAATAACTTAATCTTGGAATAAAACACTCGTTATAGCAATTAATAAATGAAAAGAAATGGGTATTAGTTGACGAAGAATTCTGTATGAATATGGATAGACGAAGGAAAGAATAAATAAGGATCTTTTTTTGTATTGCATTCCATATCTTTTATCCTAATCTTCTTTTCATGGGGTATTTAAAAAGAAAAAAGAATAAAGGGTTAACTCGTTCTTGATAGCCATTTTCTTAATAAGTGAGTGGGAGCATACTCTGGATCGGAATCCAAAGAAAGTACTACTTGATCATTTCCACCAACTTCAAGTCCTTATTATGATTCCCTTTATGAGGAAAAAGCTCTACTGCTTTAGATTCTCTCATTACTAATCCTTTATGTACTTTAGTGTTCCTAATCCCTCACTAACTTTTGATGGATTCCCTTATGATTACAACTTTCTGTATCGCGAATCCTTTTTTCTTGCCCGCTTCAAGATATGATGACTAATCAAAAAATCTCAACCTTGGGGTAAAGAGTTTACACTGCTTATGTTTACTTCAACTTTATGCTTGTACGTAGGAAATGAGGTTTTTCTTTTTACTACAAATTAATAAGCTGTTTTGTTTCACTCATATAGCTATCTAGTTTAACTTACTAACCCGAATATAGAATAAGAAAGGGAATATATATTCAATGGATGTTAGAAGAAAAAGATCCCCTTTTAACGAATCACACGTAGAGATATTGCTAGTACACAAAAAGTTAATGGTATTTCATAACTAATAGATTGAGCAGCAGCTCGTAAACCACCTGAAAAAGAATATTTATTATTTGAGCTATATCCTGCCATAAGAAGACCAATAGGAGCAATACTTGAAACGGCAACCCATAAAAAAATACCACTACTAAGATCAGCTAAAATAAAATGATATCCCAAAGGAATAACTAAAAAACTTAATAAAATTGATATGACTGCTATAGAAGGCCCAATGCTAAATAAAGGAATATCCCCCCGAGATGGCAAGATATCTTCTTTAAAAAGTAGCTTAGCCCCGTCTGCTATAGCTTGAAGCAATCCCAGGGGTCCAGCATATTCAGGACCAATGCGCTGTTGTATCGATGCGGATATTTCTCTTTCTAACCACACAATTACAAGTACTTGTATTGTGATTCCCAGTAAGAGGGTCAAAATGGGTAGAATCCATATCAGTCCATAGACTTCTTTTAAAAATTCCAATTTCGAAAAAGAATTGATAGTTTCTACTTCTACCCTATCTATTATCATTTCAACGATCAACTTCCCCCATAATGATATCTATACTACCTAGTATCGTCATGATATCAGCCAATTTCATTTTTTTAACTAGTTGAGGAAGAATTTGCAAATTAATAAAACCAGGTGGACGAATTTTCCATCTCCAAGGGAAAAGACTATCATCTCCTACCAGATAAATTCCTAATTCACCTTTTGGAGCTTCCACTCTTACATAAAGCTCTTGCTTTGACAACTCAAAATTGGGTGAAGGTTTTTTACCAAGAAATCGATATTCAAAATCATTCCATTCGGAATTTTTTGCTTTCTTAAAGCGTCTTACTTCTAAATTCTCGTAAGGGCCTCCAGGAATTTTCTCTATAGCCTGTTGAATAATTTTGATGGATTCTTTCATTTCACTGATTCGTACTAAATAGCGAGCTAACGAATCCCCTTCTTTTTGCCATTGGACTTTCCAATCGAATTGGTTGTAAGACTCATAAGGATCAACCTTACGAAGATCCCATTCTATTCCAGAAGCTCGTAACATTGGTCCCGATAAGCCCCAATTTACAGCTTCTTCTCCGCTAATAAAACCGACTCCTTCAACTCGTTCTAAAAAAATGGGATTCTGTGTAATAAGTTGTTGATATTCAACAACTCCTTGTAAAAAATAATCACAGAAATCTAAACATTTATCAATCCATCCATAAGGTAGATCGGCAGCAACCCCTCCGATGCGAAAGTAATTATGCATCATTCGCATACCTGTAGCAGCTTCAAATAGATCGTATATTAATTCTCTCTCTCTAAAAATATAAAAAAAAGGAGTCTGTGCCCCGAGATCCGCCATAAAAGGCCCAAGCCATAACAAGTGAGAAGCTATACGGCTCAATTCTAACATAATTACCCTAATATAGCTGGCTCTTTGGGGTATTTGAATATTCTCCAAGAATTCTGGTCCATTTACCGTTATCGCTTCTGTAAACATTGTGGCTAAATAATCCCACCGTGTTACATAAGGTAAGTATTGTATAATAGTTCGGTTTTCCGCGATTTTTTCCATTCCTCTGTGTAAATAGCCTAATATGGGTTCACAATCAATAACATCTTCACCATCGAGAGTAACGATCAGTCGAAGAACACCATGCATTGATGGGTGCTGAGGACCCATATTGACTATCATGAGATCTTTTCTTGTAAGTGGTAGACTCATATGCTTTCTTCCTTAATTCATTATTCCATGAAAATGGATTTTTTCCATGAATTCCTCAAAAGGAGGCTCATCAAAATGAAAAATCTAAGACTACTATAAGACTACTAATAAAATAAGAAAAAAAATTCGAACGATGAAATTACTGCTCCCGAATATCCAACTGACTGATTAATTTCTTATAACGTACTCTATTTTTCTTTGCCAAATAAGCCAGCAAACGTTGACGTTTTCCCAAAAGTCTTCGTAGACCTCTTTCCGATGAAAAATCTTTTTTGTGTAATTCCAAATGTGAAGCAAGTCTCCGTATCTTATTGGTGAAACTGAATACTTGAAATTCAACAGAACCCCAGTTTTCTTCTTTTTCTTCTTTAACCATAAATCCAAAAATTTTTCTACCTCCTTTCTTTTTCATGTATTTTTCTGATCAGGAAAAATAAAAAATTATGTCAGTTATTTTGAAGTTATTCTAATCTCGTACACACACAAATTTGCAATTATTCATCTACTACTGGAATTTAGATTTATTTTATCGATGCAAATTGGATTTGGATAGAAGGGTACATTCTTTTATTTTAGATAGAAGAAACTTTTCTTCTATCTAAAATAAAAGAATTTTGCTGATTTTTTTATTGCTATATCCAATTTATGGAATTGATACACCATTTAATTGATATCATTTAGCAAACTGAAACACAGCATATGCATCCATCTTTCGGCTCGAGAATTTCACGGGATAGAGATATGGTATAAGAAATAGGCTATTTAAGTAACTCTAAATGAATTGTGGATACATCTGTATCCTTAACATACTGAAACGACTGCCATTATTCGTATCAAACCAATAGCGATTCATACAAGTTAAATCTTCTAATCAATGGTGGGCCAATAATGAATTTTTTTGCATATGTATTAAGACGCTTGGCCTGATTTCAAAATTGTCCAGAGTTTTTTATGTTGTTTTCATTGCAAAATGATGGATCTCCTTCCGTAACTTTCCAATTACGAGTACGAGAATTGAAAGACATGAAAATTCTCAATTCTCTACGGCGTCTAGGAGATAGATAGAATATTTTCAGGAACAAGAAAACCAGAAGAATCTTTCTCGCTATTCACTACCATTCCGCGT